TAATGAAAATCTTAGAAATAAATTCATTTTTAAATTTGCAGTTTAATTTTTTGTAAGATTTTGTTGCCAGAATATGATTACATCTATTTTAAATAAGGGGCGACGTCCGTCTATCGCATTTACTGGTCTGCATAGATGTAACAAAGGGTCATACTAAGTCTAATACACATCTACTAATTAATAAATTCGGAGAAAAAAAAAGATGATTACATCTAGCTCAAAATCAGTACTGATTTAAATATTGGGAAATAGTCCAGTAAAATTTAGCATACCTTCCTTTTATATGTCCAGATAACCGATAGACAGGAGTTGCAAAAAAAAAAAAAAAAATTCAATTTGGCAGAAAAATGCAATAAATTTAGAATTTATTTATGATAATAAAATATCAATTGAAAGACTTTTAGAGAAATTCTCTTTTTTATATTTTCAAAATATATACTTAAATAGTTAAAAAGTCTAAATTAAAGAAAAGGAAAAAAAAAATAAAAAATAAAGAATAGTAATAATTTTTCTTATGAAATCATACGGATATTCAATAGGTATTGCCCCTAAATAAGTTAATAATACAAAAATGTTAATAAAAAATCAAAAAAAAATTTTTTTTTTATTGTTATAGTAAAAAGATGAAATTTTATTTTTTATTAAAAGAGGTAAAAATAAAATAATTAAAATTGATATTACCAATGCAATTACCCCCCCTAATTTATTGGGAATTGACCGTAAAATTGCATAAGCAAATAAAAAATATCATTCAGGTTGAATATGAGGGGGGGTAATTATAGGGTTAGCTATATTGAAATTTTCTGCGTCTATTAAATTGTAAGGAAAAAGAAAAATAAAAAAAGAAAAAAAAAAGATTACTAATAAAATTCCCAATAGGTCTTTAATTGAAAAATAAGGATGAAAAGGAATTTTATCAATATTTATTGAACTCCCTAATGGGTTGGAAGATCCTTTTTCATGAATTAAAATAATATGAATTAATGATATTATTAATAAAATAAATGGAAGAATGAAATGAAGAGAAAAAAATCGAATTAAAGTATTATTATCAACAGAAAATCCTCCTCAGATTCAAAAAGTAATTGATTGACCAAAATAGGGGATAGCTGAAATTAAATTAGTAATTACAGTTGCTCCTCAAAATGATATTTGTCCTCAAGGTAGAATATACCCTAAAAAAGCTGTGGCTATTAAAATGAAAATAATTATTGTTCCTGAAATCCAAACTTTATAAAAAAAGAAAGAGGAATAATAAATTCCTCGTCCGATATGAATATAAATAAAAATAAAAAATAATGAAGCTCCATTAGCATGAATAGATCGAATTAATCAACCATGGTTTACATCTCGTTGAATATGGGAAATTATAGAAAATGCTGTTGTTACATCTCTAGAAAAATTTATTGCAAGAAATAATCCTGTTAAAATTTGTATTCTAAGGCAAAAGCCTAAAAGAGATCCAAAATTTCATATATATGAAATATTAGAGGGGGAAGGGAGATTAATTAAGGGATTAAATATTTTTAACATATGTTAAAATCTTTTTATAGGACATGAAATTCAATTTAATATTTTTATTACTACTAATAGTGAAATAATAATGTAAATTATTATTAATAATAATATATTGATAAATGGTATATAATAAATTTTTATTAATTCTTGTTTATTTACTGGTATAAAAATAATTGAAAAATTTATGAAAATTATTACTAAGGTAATAAAAAAATTTTTTATATTAAAATTAATTTTTTTATTAGGGCATAAACTTACTATATATATGAAAATAACAAGTATACCTCCTAAAATTAAAAGAATTAAAATTAAAGGAAAAAAAGCATTACATGAGCAATTATAAAAATTTATTGAAATAAATAAAGTCAATAAAATTACTGAAATTAATATGGTAACTGGGTGAGATATTGAAGTCAATAAAATTGAAAAAAATAAAATTATTTTGATTTCAAACAGAAAATAATATATAAATAAAAGTATATAAATTTTGGAGATTTAAAGAGAAATTTCTTTTCTGATTGTTGTTTAAAGGAAAATCCAAGATTGATTTACAAAATCAATATTTTTATTAAATTATTCAAACTTATGATAATAATAGTTTTTATTTTATATTTAGTAGGAGTAATTTCATTAATTTTCAATCGTTTTCATTTGATAATAATTTTAATAAGAATTGAATTCATATATATATCAATAATATTATTAATTTTATTTATTTTTTCTTTATTAAATTTAATAAATATTTTTATTTTTTTAGTAAGAATTGTATGTGAAGCTGCTTTAGGATTAAGATTATTAGTATTATTCAATTATTTTTATGGGAATGAAATAATAAATTCATTCAATTTAATTAAATGTTAATAAGAATTTTTATGAGATTTTCAATTTTATGATTTTCTTTTTTTTTAAACTCATTTGAAATTATATTAATAATGTTATTTTTTGTAATAACTTATATATTAAATATTATTGTTAATAATGAAATAACATTATGACAAATAAATTCAGATTTAATAAGTTCATTAATAATTTTATTAACATTATGAATCATTTTTTTAATAATAATAGCTAGAGTAAAAAATAAAGTATTTTTAAATAAAACTTTTGTTTTTTATTTAAATATAATAATAATTTTATTAATTTTTTGCTTTTTTGTTACAAATTTATTAGTATTTTACTTTTGTTTTGAATCAGTATTATTTCCAATTATTATATTAATTTTTGGATGAGGTAACCAACCTGAACGACTTCAAGCTAGCTTTTATATATTAATATATACAATTTTTGGATCATTTCCTATATTTGTTATACTTCTTTTTTATTCAAAACAAGCAAATTGTTTAAATTATATTTATATAAATTGAATTGAAGTAGAATTGTTAGGAGGTCTTTTCATTTTTTTAATATTGGGATTTTTTGTGAAAATTCCTATGTTTTTTTTTCATCTTTGGCTCCCAAAAGCACATGTTGAAGCTCCTATTTCTGGTTCTATAATTTTAGCAGGGATTTTATTAAAATTAGGAATTTATGGAATTTTTCGATTTAAAATAATATTAATTAATAACATTATAAAATACGGGGAATTACTAATTGCTGTATCAATTTGAGGAAGTGTAGTTATTAGAATTTTTTGTTTATTTCAAATTGATATTAAATCATTAATTGCTTATTCATCAGTTTGTCATATAGGAATCGTATTAAGAGGAATTATAAGATTTTCAATTTTTAGATCAATAGGAGCTATTCTTATCATAATTGGTCATGGATTATGTAGATCAGGTTTATTTTGTTTAGCTAATTTAGTTTATGAACGTGTTTTTACACGGAGGATAATAATATTTAAAGGTTTAAAATCAATTTTTCCTTCATTATCGTTATGATGATTTATATTTTGTATTATTAATATATCAGCTCCTTTAACATTGAATTTATTTGGGGAATTTTTTTTAAGGATTAGAATTATAAAATTTAGTATGTATTTTTTTATTCCTATTTCATTTTTAATTTTTTTAAGTGCTTGTTACTCAATTTTCATATTTAGTTATGTGAATCATGGCAAAGGTTGAGTAATTTGGTCATTAAATATGATTAATCTTCGTGAATATAATTTATTATTTCTTCATATTTTTCCTAGAATTTTTTGAATTTTAAAAATTTCTTTTTTTTGTAAATGAATTTAGTTTAATTAGTTTACTTTAAAATTATAAATTGTGGATTTATAGATGATATCTTTCATTAAACAATTTTTGTTACTTGAAGAATTTTTTTAATTTTTTTAAGAATTTTATTTATATTAATTTTTATAGTGATTTTTATCAATGAAAATTTAATTGTTTTTGAATATTTTTTATTTAATTTACAAAATTTAGATTTAAAATTATATTTTCTATTTGATTGAATTAGAACGTTTTTTGTAAGAATAGTTTTATTTATTTCAAGAATAGTAATTTTTTTTAGAAATAGTTATATGCAAGAGGATAAAAGAAAAGATTCTTTTTGTTTTATTGTTTTAATATTTGTTTTTTCTATAATTTTATTAATTTTAATACCTAATATATTGATAATTATTTTAGGATGAGATGGGCTTGGTCTTGTTTCATATTGTTTAGTAATTTATTATCAAAGAGTAAATTCTTATAATTCAGGAATAATAACTATTATAAGAAACCGAGTAGGTGATGTAATAATTATTTTGAGTTTAATTTTTTTCGTAAATTTTGGAAGATTTGATTTTAGAAATTTTGATAAAATTGAACTAATTTGTGGAATTTTAATTTTGGTTGCTAGTTTAACAAAAAGAGCACAAATTCCATTTTCTGCATGACTTCCTGCTGCTATAGCAGCACCTACTCCTGTCTCTTCTTTAGTTCACTCTTCTACATTAGTAACAGCAGGAGTTTATTTATTGATACGATTTATATATTTATTTAAAATAGAAATATTTTCTATAATTTTAATAAAAATTTCATTATTAACAATATTAATAGCTGGGATTAATGCATTTTTTGAAAATGATTTCAAAAAAATTATTGCTTTTTCTACTTTAAGTCAGTTATCTCTAATAATAATTTCAATTTCTTTAGGAATAATAGAATTTGCTTTTTTTCATTTAATTATACATGCTATTTTTAAATCTATATTATTTTTATGTGCAGGACTAATAATCCATTCTTTTAGAGGAATTCAAGATATCCGGATACTAGGGAATTTTTTCAATGTAAGACCATTAATTTCAAGGTGTATAATGATTTCAATTTTATCTTTAATGGGATTTCCTTTTATTGGAGGATTTTATTCAAAAGATTTAATTGTTGAATTTTTTTTTTTTAAAATTAGTAATTTTATTCTAATTATTTTTTTTTATTTAGGAATTGGATTTACATTTCTTTATTGTAGACGTTTAATTTACATTCTCCTTTTAAAAAGAACTATAAATTTAAATTATACAAAATTTAATTTTGATTTTTATATAAATTTTTCAATTTTTAATCTTTGTTTAATAGCTATTATTACAGGGACATTTTTTAATTGATTAATTAATGCAAATTTCAATTTAATTTTTATTAGAATATGAGTTAAAAATTTTTTAATTATTTTTATAATATTTTTAATTATAATATTTATTTTAATAAAAAGTATATTAATTATTAATTATAAAATAGATTTTTTTTACAAAATTTGACATCTCTCTTTTTTAACAAGATTTTTATTTTTGAAAAGCTCTAAAAAAATTTTTAAAATTAGTCAAAGAGATTGAACTTGAATAGAAATTTTAGGGCCTTCAATAATAAAAAATAATTTTACTAAAATTTATAACTTTAATTCATGAATAGAATTTAAAAATTTAAATAAAATTTTATTAATTTTAATAGTATTAGTATTGATAATAATAATTTAAAAAATCTTTATAGTTTAATTAAAACATTACACTGAAAATGTAAAAATATTTTTTTAAAGATAAATTAACTTTTGGTGTAAAAGCACAAAAAATTTTGATTTTTTTAGAAATAAGTAATATTATTAAAGTTAATAACTAGTAAAAGTAAAAGCTACATAATTTATCCTATCAAGATAACCCTTTAATTTCAGGCATTTTACTTATGCCAGAATATGATTACATCTATTTTAAATAAGGGGCGACGTCCGTCTATCGCATTTACTGGTCTGCATAGATGTAACAAAGGGTCATACTAAGTCTAATACACATCTACTAATTAATAAATTCGGAGAAAAAAAAAGATGATTACATCTAGCTCAAAATCAGTACTGATTTAAATATTGGGAAATAGTCCAGTAAAATTTAGCATACCTTCCTTTTATATGTCCAGATAACCGATAGACAGGAGTTTTTTTTTAACTGATTTAATTTTTAAAATTTTAAAAATTAAATCTATTAAGGGGGATTAATTCAATTTGGTTAATTTAATAAAAATTCATAAATTTTTTATGTTTTCTTTAAAAAGTATAGTTCAGAAAATAAAATTTATTTAATAATAAAAAATTATTGAAATTTATCAGAAAATTTAGCTAATTTTGTGCCAGCAGCAGCGGTTAGACAAATAAAACTATTATTTAGTTAAAATCTTAAAAAAAATTAAAAAACTAATTAATTTTAATTTTAATTAAGGTGAAATTTTTTAAAAAAATGAAATTTTTTTCAAAGAAAAAATTCTTCTTAAAAACTAGGATTAGATACCCTATTATTTAGAATAATATGTTGTTAGTAAATATTTTAATGAAAACAAAAAATTATGGCGGTACTTTAAGCTTTTCAGAGGAATTTGCTCTTTAATGGATAAAACGCCTAAATCTTACTAAAATTAGTAAAGTCAGTTTGTATACCACTATAAAAGTAATATTTAGATATTATTACTTTAATTTTTTATTTAAATAAAAAATAAATTAAGTCATGGTGCAGCTAAAATTTTAGAGTGAAGTGAATTACATTTCTTTTTAGAAAATTTTAAAGAATTTTAATTTAGGATTTGAAAGTAAAGATTCAATAAAATGGTATTTTGAATTAAGTTCTGAAGTATGTACATATCGCCCGTCGCTCTTTTTTGAAGATAAGTCGTAACAAAGTTAAAATACTGGAAAGTGTTTTAGAAAATGAAATCAATAATGATGTTTCATTTACAATGAAAATTTTGTAAATTTACCATTTTTTTAATAAAAAATTATAATTTTTATAATACTTGAAAAATTTAAAATTTTTAATTAATTTAAATAATCTCAAACTGAAAAGGAATTAATAAATTATTTTTTAAAAAGTAAATTTTATGTACCTTTAGTATTAGGGTTTTTCAAAATAATATAAAAATTTATTTTTCTCGAAATAAATAGATCTAAATTTTTGGGAAATAATTTGTTTCAAAAAATTAATAAAATAAAATTTAGAAGTGAAATTCTTTTCAAAATTTATGATAACTAGTTTTTTTAAAAAAATTTAAAATTTTTCTATTAAAAATAGATAATAATTATATTTAATAGGTTAATTTCTTTGGGATAAGCTAGAGAAAATTTTTATAATAAATTTTTAAATTTTATAAAAAGGAATAAAATTTTCTTGTTAATTTTTATAAGTAATTTAAAGTAATTTTTAAATAATTAAATATTTTAAAAAAAAAATTAATTTTCATTTTTTATAAAAATGAAAAAATTAGTAAAATTTAATATTAATATAAAAATATTTAAATATAAAGAAGTAATAATAAATAATTTTAAAGAATTAGGCAAAAATTTTTTCTGACTGTTTATTAAAAACATTTTATTTAGATAATATATTAAATATAAATTCTGCTCAATGAAATATTTTTAAATTGCTGTGGTATTTTGACTATACAAAGGTATTGAAATAAGACTTTAATTGAGTGCTAAGAGAATGGATTTTCAGAAAATTTCTTTTTTAAAATTAATAATTTAATTTATTTTTGTTTGTGAAGAAGCAACAATAAAAATTTAGGACAAGAAGACCCTAAGAATTTTTAAAAAATAATTTTAAATTTAAAATTATTTTTTTTAATTGGGGCGATTAATAAATATAACTAACTTTATTTAAAATAAATATGAACCATTATTAATGGTTAAATGAATAAAAATACTCTAGGGATAACAGCGTAATAATTTTTGATAGTTCTTATAGACAAAATAGTTTGCGACCTCGATGTTGGATTAGGATTCTTATTTAATGAAGAAGTTAAAAAAAGAAGTTTGTTCAACTTTTAAATTCCTACATGATCTGAGTTTAGACCGATGAGAATCAGGTTGGTTTCTATCTTAATTTATAAAAAAATTCAATTTAGTACGAAAGGAATAATTGAATAAAATTATTTTTTAAGATCCCTAAAATTTTTGCATCAATTTTTGGAATTAATTAAAGTGACAGAAAAAATGTAAGGAATTTAAGCTTCCTTTATGAGTAGTTTTACTCCTTTAATAATTTTTAGATTTTTAATGTTTTTAATTTTATTATTAATAGCTCTTCTTAGTATTGCTTTTTTTACTTTATTAGAACGAAAAATTATAGGATATTGTCAAATTCGAAAAGGCCCTAATAAAACAGGAATTTTAGGTTTATTGCAACCTTTTAGAGATGCATTAAAATTATTTTCTAAAGAAATAAATTTTATATTATATTTAAATTTATTACTTTATTTAATTGCACCTATTTTAAGAATTTTTATAATATTATTATTATGAATAATTTTTCAATTTAAAAGAAATGTTTTAAATATTAATTTAACTTTAATTTTTTTTCTTTGTATTTCAAGAATAAGAAGTTATTCAATTCTTATTGGAGGATGAGCTTCAAATTCAAAATATTCATTAATTGGGGCGTATCGAGCTTTCGCTCAAATTATTTCTTATGAGGTAAGAATGGCTATATTAATTATTAGATTGACTTTAATAACTTCAAGATTTTCATTTAAAAATTTTTGTTTATTACAAGAAAATAATAGAATTTTTTTTAGATTCAGTATAATTTTTATTATTTGAATAGTAATTATATTAGCTGAAACTAATCGAACTCCATTTGATTTATCAGAAGGGGAATCAGAGTTAGTCTCAGGATTTAATATTGAATATGGTTCTTGATTATTTGCTTTGATTTTTATGGCCGAATATGGAATAATTATTTTAGTAAGAATGTTAACAAATTATATATTTTTTGGATTTTTAAATTTAAATAATTTAATAACTTTATTAATTATAATATTTTTTATTCTTATTCGAAGAACTTATGTCCGATTTCGTTATGACAAGTTAATAATAATAGCATGAAAAACAATTTTACCTTTAACAATTTTTTTATTTTTTAATATAATGTTTTATTATTTTATTTTTTCTTTAAGTTTTTGCATCAATTTTTGGATTTAAATCCAAAAAGGAATTTTAACAACGAAAATGTTAAGTGTTATTTACACTATTTAAAAATAAAGATTAAAATGGAAACCATTAATTATGAGTTAGAAGCTCAAATTTTATTTAATCTTTAATAGGATTAAAGATCTTAATCAATAAATTCATTAACAGTGAATAGCCGCTAGTTTGGCTTCTATTAAAAAATAGAAATATTTCTAAATTCAGGCCGAAACTGAATGCAATTTATCGCTTTATTTTAAATTTAGAAAAGGAAAGATCAATTTCTAATTGCAAATTAGATTTTATTAAATTTAAATACTTTTCTTATTTTATTCAATCAATTATACCTTTTTTTCATTCAAAAAAAAGACCTATTAAAATAATTCTATTAATTAAAATAAATGAAACAATCAATGATAAATTTTTATTATACATTAAAAGAGGAAAAGGTAAAATTACAATAATTTCAACATCAAAAATTAAAAAAATAATAGCGATAAAAAAAAATTTTAATGAAAAGGGAACTCGGGAACATGAAAAGGGGTCAAATCCACATTCAAATGGAGATAATTTTTCTTTAGATATAAAATTTTTATAAAATAAAATTATGAATGTAATAAAAATTAAAAAAATAACTCTAAAAATTAATATAAAATATTTATGAATTGTTTAATTTTTAATAAACTTATTAATTGGAAATTAATTGTACTTTTTATACTAATTAAACAAAAAATTCATCAATATATGAAAGTAAATAAAAATAATCAAACTACATCGACAAAATGCCAATATCAGGCAGAAGCTTCAAATCCGAAATGATGGTTCTTTGAAATTAAATTATTTTTAATTCGAAAATATCTAACTGTTAAAAAAATGGAGCCAATAATTACATGAATTCCATGAAAACCTGTAGTTAAAAAAAAAGTTGAACCAAAAATTCTATCAGTAATTGAAAACTGAGCTTGAAAATACTCAAATATTTGAAATATTGTAAAAAATATTCCTAATAATACAGTAATTTTTAAAGAAAGTAAAGAAGAATGAAAATTGCCATTTATAATAGAATGATGAGCTCAAGTTACTGAAATTCCTGAAGAAATTAAAATAGTAGAATTTAATAAAGGAATTTCAAATGGATTAAAAGGAATGATACTTTTAGGGGGTCAATTTCTCCCAATTTCAATATTAGGAGAAAGACTTCTATGGAAAAAAGCCCAAAAAAATGAAATAAAAAAAAAAATTTCAGAAAGAATAAAAAGAAGTATTCCTAATTTTAAACCTTTCAAAACAAAATTTGTATGAAACCCTTGAAATGAAGCCTCTCGCGAAATATCACGTCATCATTGAAATGATGATAAAAATAAAATTAAAAATGAAATTAATATTAAATTGTAATTATAATTATTAAAATAATTAACAAATCCTAATGTTAAAGAAAAAGCTGAAATTGAACTTGTTAAAGGTCACGGTCTTTTTTCTACTAAATGAAAAGGATGAAATATCATATGTTAAACTTCATTAATATAAAGTGAAATTAAAGTTATGAATACAAATCTTTGAATTAAAGCAACAGCAGATTCTAGAATTAATAATAAAATTATAATAAAAAATATTAAAATAAATAAAGATATGTCTATTATTAATGATGACAAAAGATGAATAAGTAAATGACCTCTAATTATATTAGCAGTTAAGCGAACAGAAAGAGTAATAGGTCGAATTAAATTTCTTACAGTTTCAATAAGAACCATAAAAAATCTTAGTAAAATTGGGGAGCCTAAAGGTACTAAATGAGTTATTATTTTATTAAATTTATTTAAAAGACTAAAAATAACAAGAGAAATTCAAAGGGGGAAAGAGTAAAATATAGTAAAAATTAAATGTCTAGAAGGTGTAAAAATATAAGGGAATAATCCTAAGAAATTTCTGAATATGATTATAATAAAAATTATCAAAAAAAAAATTAGATTTTTTAATTTAAAATATGAAATATTATTTCTAACCTCCTGAAAAAGTTTTGAAAAAAGAACTTTTCAGGAGGTTAGAAATAGGGAAGAAGAAATTCAGAAAGGGAAAGGAATCAAAAAAATTCAAAAATATAATGAGATTCAATTTATTCTGAAATAATTAGAAGTTGAAGGGTCAAAAATAGAAAATAAATTATTTATCATTTAAAAAAAAAAATAGAGGTTTTTTGTTGGAATTTTAAATTTTTAAAAATATTTTTAAATTTAAAAAAAAAAATATTAATTAATAAAATTATTATTGGGATTAGAATTAGAAGTCTAATTAAAGGTCATCTTATTGGAAAGAGTTGGGGAATTGAAAATCACTATTTGATGTAATTAAAGAATGACATTCTTTTGTTATTTTTTAACTAGATTTCCCATTGAAAGTAAAAATACTATTGATTGGTTTAAGAGACCATCGCTTAAATTTCAGCCATTCAATGTTAGCATGTAATAAATTTAATGAAATTTTTTATTTGTGTGATTTCAAGGGAAATAGGTATGAAACTATGATTTGTTCCACAAATTTCTGAACATTGTCCAAAAAATAACCCAGGTCGATTGGCAATAGAAAATGTTTGATTGAGACGTCCTGGAATTGCATCTATTTTTATTCCTAAAGAAGGAACTGTTCAAGAATGAATTACATCTGCAGATGTAATTAAAAATTTAATTATTGTGTTAATTGGAATTAATAAGTTATTATCTGTTTCTAAAAGTCGGAAAGATGAAGAATTTATTTCTTGATGTGGAATCATAAATGCATCAAATTCTTTATTAAAATCTGAATATTCATATGATCAATATCATTGATGACCAATAATTTTAATTGAAGTCTGAGCATGAAAAATTTCATCTGTTAAATAAAGTAAATGTAAGGATGGAATAGCAATGAAAATTAAAGTAATTGCTGGAATTAAAGTTCAAACAATTTCAATTTCTTGGCCTTCTGTTAAAGTTCGTCTTGAAAATAAATTTATTATAATGTTAGTAATTATGTATATTGTGATAATTGTAATTGAAATAATAATAGTTATTGAATGATCATGAAAAAAAGCTATTTGTTCTATAACTGGAGAATTTATATCAGGGAAAGATATTTGGGATCAAGTTATCATTAGTTTTTATTTAATGATAATATTATTTTGATTAAAAGTATGTTCTGAAGGAGGAAAATTTAATATTCATTCAATTGAAGCTGAAGAGGAAAAAGACAAGAAAATTATTTTTTTTTCAATTAATGAAAGTCAGATAATTATAATTATTATAATTACTCCAATTAATGAAATTAGTGAACCAATGGACGAAAAGAAGTTTCATTTTGAAAAAAAATCTGGGTAATCAGAATAACGACGAGGTATACCTCTAAGCCCTAAAAAATGTTGGGGGAAAAAGGTTATGTTTACTCCAATAAATGTAATAATAAACTGACTTTTTGTTAAAATGGTATTGAAATTAAATCCAAATATTAGAGGAAATCAATGAATGATAGCTCCTATAATTGCAAATACAGCTCCTATTGATAATACATAATGAAAATGAGCTACAACATAATAGGTGTCATGTAAAATAATATCGATTGAGGAGTTAGCTAACATAATTCCTGTTAAGCCTCCAATTGTAAATAAGAAAATAAATCCAAGACTTCAAAGAATAGGAGTATTAAATTTAATATTAGTTCCATGAAGAGTTGCTAATCATCTAAAAATTTTAATTCCAGTGGGAACTGCAATAATCATAGTGGCAGATGTGAAATAAGCTCGTGTGTCTACATCTATTCCTACAGTAAATATATGATGAGCTCAAACAATAAATCCTAATAAACCAATAGCTAGTATTGCATAAATTATTCCGAGATTTCCAAAGGGTTCTTTTTTTCCTGTATGAAAACAAATAATATGAGAAATTATTCCGAATCCTGGGAGAATTAAAATGTAGACTTCAGGGTGGCCGAAAAATCAAAATAAGTGTTGGTATAAAATTGGATCCCCCCCTCCTGCGGGATCAAAAAATGAAGTGTTAAAATTTCGATCTGTTAAAAGTATTGTAATGGCTCCTGCTAAAACTGGGAGTGAAAGAAGAAGGAGAATAGTAGTTGTTAGAACCGACCAGACAAACAAAGGAGTTCGTTCTATTGTCATTCCAATTGAACGTATATTAATAATAGTAGTAATAAAATTAATTGAGCCTAAAATTGAAGAAGCTCCTGCTAAATGAAGAGAAAAAATAGCTATATCTACAGATGGTCCATAATGAGATAAATTTGAAGATAACGGGGGATAAACAGTTCATCCTGTTCCAACTCCTGATTCAATTAGAGAAGAATTAATTAAAAGGCATAGTGAAGGAGGTAAAAGTCAAAATCTTATATTATTTATTCGGGGAAAAGCTATATCTGGAGCTCCTAATATTAAAGGAATTAATCAATTTCCAAATCCCCCAATTATAATAGGTATAACTATGAAAAAAATTATAATAAATGCATGAGCAGTAACAATAACATTATAAATTTGATCATTACCAATAAGTGTTCCTGGTTGTCCTAATTCTATTCGAATTAAAATTCTTATTGAAAGACCTATAATTCCAGCTCATCTTCCAAAAATTAAATATATTGTACCAATGTCTTTATGATTTGTAGAAAATAGTCATCGCGGTAAAATGGCTGAAAATTAGGCGATAAATTGTAAATTTATTTATGGTATAACCTTTTGCTAAGATTTATTTAAAATATTTTTTACTTTGAAGGCAAATAGTTTTTTTAACTTAAAATCTTATATTAGATTATTAATAATAAAAATTGAAATTAATATATTAATATTAATAAATAAATGCTTATATAAATAATTATTAAAAAAAAAATTTTTTAAAATAGTTGAATTAAGAAATAAAAATGAATTTATTATTCGTAAATAAATAAAAATATTGAGTATTGAAGAAATAATAAGAATAATAATTAAAGGTCTGGATTTAAGAATAATAATTGAAATTAATTTTATAATAAATCCTAAAAAGGGGGGTATTCCCCCTAATGATAATATTAATGAACAAAATAAAATTTTTTCATTTAATGGTTTTTTAATTTTATAAAAATCTCTAAAAATTTGATATTTTCCTTTTTTTAAAAAAAAAGAAATTTTTATAATTAAAAAGGAATAAATTAATATATAAATTAGTCAAAAATTTCTTTTGAATAAAATTAATGTGATTATTCAACCTTGGTGGGAAATTGAAGAAAAAATAAGAATTTTTTTTGTTATTTTTAAGTTAAATACAAATAATGATCCAAAAATTGCCGACATCATAGCAAAAATAACTATAATTTTTAAATTAATAAATGTTATAATAAAAAGAGGGATTAATTTTTGAATAGAGAGAATTAAAAATAAAGAATCAAAGTCAATTATTTCTCTTAAATTTGTTAATCAAAAATGAAAGGGAATTATAGCTAATTTAATTATTATAGAAATTATAATTAAAAATTCAAAAAAAATTTCATTAAAAATATTAAAATTTAATATTCTAATAAGAAAAAGAGCTGATGAAAAAGATTGAATTACAAAATAGGTAATTATACAATTAGCATTAATTTTTTTTTTAAAATTTAAAATTGGAATAAATATTAATAGATTTAACTCTATTATTAATCAAAAAATAAATCATGAATTTGAGGAAAATGTAATTATAATAGTTATAATAAGTATTCATTTTATAATATTTTTAAATATTAATAAAGGAAAAAAAATTCATTTTTGGGGTATGAACCCACTAGCTTATTTAGCTTACTTTATT